TATACAATTCACTGGTATGAATAGAGCAAAAGAGAAAATAAAAAGTTAATCCTATATAGTTTTATACAACCTTTCTTTATTATTTTTTTTATTTACTTAATTCATTATTCATTTCATTTAGTTTGATTAGAGTTAAACTCCTTAAAAACCTCCGCTTTCTTTAAAATATCCTGAACCGTTTCTGTAGGTTGAGCACCTTTCTCAAGGAAATATAAAATAACAGGAACATTCAAATAAGTTTGATTCTTTATCGGATCATAAAAACCCACTTTCCGAAGATCTCGTCCTTCTCTTCGGGACCGAACATCAATTGCAACGATTCGATAGACGGCTCATTGGGATAGATGTAAAAAAGAACCCCCCCCCTAGAAACGTATAGGAAGTTTTCTCCTCGTACGGCTCGTTAAAAATGATTCTAAGTTCTACTTATTACATACAATCACAAATGGGGCTAGAAAATGGTTAAATCAATTAGATTCTGGTTTAACTCCCCCTTTTTTTTGTTACTTCCTTAAAAAAACCATTTGTACTCATAACTCAAGTTAGATAACTCTCAAACGGCTCAAAGTAAAATATTTAAGCATTTCATTTCTTGAGTGGTCTTTAAACCCCCTTTTTTGTTTCTTTCGTTTCAAATCTATTTGCATTTTTATTATGGTCCAATTATGGAAAGAATGGAAAAGATCTTTTCTTGTTTTGGGATCCTTTTAATCTTTGTTTTAAATCATTGGGTTTAGACATAACTTCGGCAATTCTTAATCCTTTCAAAATGGCAGCAACATACCCTTTTTTGCGATTTTTTTATAATAAAGTTTCTAATAAAGAATTATAGATAGTTATAGATGGAAAGGGTTGATTCTCATATGATACACTTTGTATGGAAAGAATTTTTGCAATTCCAACAAATTTTCTTTTAGATTGGAAACGTGAAACCCTTTCGATTTCTCTATCAACGATATACTTACGAAGTTGTTACAATTTATTGATTGGCATTAACCATAGACCTTTGCCCCTGAGAAAGGAATCAATACTTTCTACTCGAGCTCCATCATGGACTATTTCCATTACAACCCAATGGGGTTTGTAGTGAAACAGAAGAAATGATGTCGAGTCAAGAGCACCTTCATTCTTAGATAAAATGGTGGATGTAAAAATCCACAATGGATCGTGTCTTTCAAGTCGCACGTTGCTTTCTACCACATCGTTTCAAACGAAGTTTTACCATAACATTTATTCTCTAATTGGGAACCGGTATGGAATTGATTCCATTATGGAATCGTGAATAATCATTGGTTCATTCGCTACATAGTACTCTATCACTTTGCTTCTAGATAGATGGATATAAATTTTTCTGAAGAGGTTTTTTTTCAACGTAACCCCAATTTTAGTGTTTTTATTCTATTATTTGTATTGTATAATATAAATACAATATTTTTTTTATTATCAAAATTATTCTATTTTAAAATAGAAATAGATAAATAAAATAAAATAGAAATAGATAAATAAAAAAGGGAATCAATTCAAATTTTGCGTTTATTTTTATGAATTATGAAATGAATAAAAAAGACTAATGGGAGGGAAGATTTGATCCCTTATTGTTTCGATTCTTATTTTATAAAATAGCTACTAAAGAAGAGTCCCGATTTATATCTATCAGATAGATTAAACAATTGTTACTCTTATAAATAAATATAGTTAACTATTGAAATTGGCTTTTTTTATTTAATAGATCATAAAAATTTTTGTTTCACAACGTAAAATGACTCGCACTGAAATCAAGCATAGGAGCATAGAATAATACTAATATATACATATAGGCTATGCATTTCCTAGTTTTATATACGTATTTTCATATTTTGTTTCACTTCATATTCAGTAATCTTTCTATAAGATTTTCATAAAAGAGATAAAGAAAAAAATCAAATGAATTAATTTCTTTATCTCTATTCTTCCCACCCCTTCCATAGATTTCTAATTAGTCATTAGAGTCAAACACGAAATACCTAAAAGTTCAAATGAATAAGTTTTTCCCTCCCTTTTTATTATTTTAGTCCCCTAACCAAGCCTTACGAAAGAAGGAAATCCCCTGACTTGAATTCAATTATAGTACCAATAACTCCTAGATCCAAAAAATGACTTTCAAAGAATAGAAAATAAGGAAAGATGAGTTCTTTCGTACAAAATGCATATGATATGCATCAGTGAAAATTTAATATCAGATGGAATCTAAGTAAATCACTTTCCTCATATAGAACGAAAATAAACATCTAATAAAAAAAAAAGGCCCCTTCACTTTTTTAATGAAAATCCTTGTAATTATGATTTCAATTCCTATTTTACTTGGATTACAGATGGATTCCGACGCCTTCGCGTGTCATTTGAACTCTCGAGTTTGTAAAAAAAAAAAGAAAGATTTATTTAATAATTTCGAATTTCGAGAAGAATAAACAAAAAAATAAATGAAGCATTCTATTCAATATTAGACCTTTAAATATAAGCAGATGCTTATAAGAATATTATTCTATTTTTTTTATTATAATCAAATGTAGATTTAGAATGGAATATGAGCTGGGACGGAAGGATTCGAACCTCCGAATACCGGGACCAAAACCCGTTGCCTTACCACTTGGCCACGCCCCATTTTCATTTCTATTCAACACTAATAAAGAATAATGCTGGTATTGGTTTATGGTCAATTCGAATCCAAATATCTAATTTAGAGAATATATTCTTGCTACGATTTTTATACGTATATATTATAGAATAAAATTCAATTTATTGATCATTACATATAATTCAATTAAGATATTGTATGAAAGTCGAATTTCTTCTATTCTATTTGAGAATGGGAGGGTTTTTGATTGGGTGAATTCAAAGACAAAGAAGAATTTTTTCTACTTTACTTTCTTCCTTTTGACTTCATATCAATAACTCAATCAAAATGCAATTATCTCTAAGAAAAAAATGTCTGTTATGCTTAATATCTTTAGTTTGATCTGTATTAATTCGGCTCTTTATTCGAGTAATTTTGTCTTCGCCAAATTGCCGGAAGCCTATGCTTTTTTGAATCCGATTGTAGATGTTATGCCAGTCATACCTCTGTTTTTTTTTCTCTTAGCCTTTGTTTGGCAAGCTGCTGTAAGTTTTCGCTGAGATCTTTAATATTATCCTAGAAAATTCAGTATTTATTTCGAAAATTCTATCAATTGGATCAGATAAGTCTCATAATAATGAACCCTCAATTCAAAGAAACTATTGACCTGACGCGAGAAATCTAAATCACCCCATTTCCCCCAGTCCGACCCCATTTTATTTGCCGGCGAAAGACACTAATCCTATTAATATCAGAGTCTTTGAGAATATATAATTTTGGGTATGAAATATACTTTATAGTAATGAAAGACTCTTCTGACAAAAGAATTTTTAGAAATTCCAAATTTTTTCTATTTCTAGAAAGCACTTCATTTCTTGATGTCAAAATAGGATTAGGATATGTGGCATAAAAAAAGACGATCTATTTCCCCTTTTCACAAAAAAATGATATGATCTTGGAGATTGTGTAATGCTTACTCTCAAACTTTTGGTTTATACAGTAGTGATATTCTTTGTTTCTCTCTTCATATTTGGATTCCTATCTAATGATCCAGGGCGTAATCCTGGACGTGAAGAATAAAATGAAAAATGAGTTGAAAATTTTGAAAGATAAATGAAATTCAAATATCAAGTCATCGAGGGAGGCGGAAAGAGAGGGATTCGAACCCTCGGTACAAATAACTTGTACAACGGATTAGCAATCCGCCGCTTTCGTCCACTCAGCCATCTCTCCCAATTGAAAACAAATTACAATTACTATGTTACATTACACATAAAGTAAGGATTAAAAAAGGCTTTCTTTCTATCTTTTTATTATATAGATTAGATGTGTATAACTTTTATCAGTAATTCCAGTTAGATAAAGTAAGAGCTAAAAGGATCCAATTGTTTTCATTTTGATCGAAGGGGTCCTTTATTTTATCTTTTACTCCCACGCCCGGCTGGCTAGGAAAATACCTAGCCGGGCCCTTTTCCAAGCCCGTTTTTGTTACTTTTGTTACAACGAATGATAGATAAAACCCTTTATCAGCTTTGAAAAAAGAAAGGCTTATTTTTTTTTAGTTATTTAATCTTAATCCCGCGAACACAAAAATTAAGTTAACACTCTAATTTTCATGATTCGTTTAGGATCCTATTTATTTTGATTACGACAAATGCCTCTGTTCGACAAAAGATCCATTTGTATACAATAATTATATTGTAGCGGGTATAGTTTAGTGGTAAAAGTGTGATTCGTTCTATTAACCCCCTTAATAGTTAAGGGGTCCCTCGGTTTAATTTCTATTCCGATTAAAAACTTTTTTTCTTAAAAGGATTAAATCCTTTACCTCTCAATGACGGATTCGAGGAAAAATAAAAATTATCGTGATTTATATCCAAAGAACAACTCGAAAGTGAAAAATTGGATTCTAAAATTGCGAAACATAATTTGTGAATTGGATTAATACTTCCAATTAAATAATTATGAATTAAAGATCCATGGCTGAAGATAGAAAAGTTTATTTCTAACCGTAACTAAATCTTCAATTTTAAGTTGATTTTAAGTTGATAGAAAAGAAATTGAAGCAAAATAGCTATTAAATGATGACTTTGATTTACTAGAGACATCGACATATTGTTTTAGCTCGGTGGGAACAAAGTACTTTTCCTAAGGATTTTTTGAAATAGAAATAAAGAACGAAAGAACTAGAAAGATTGTTACAATTATCTTACTCTAGCGGGATCATCTAGAAAGCAAGTCTTTTTGAATTCAATATATTCAGACAAAAAGCTAACATAGATGTTATGGGTAGAATTTTCATTAACATCTTTTAGATCTAGGAATTTATCCATCTTCCATAAAGGAGCCGACTGAAACCAAAGTTTCATGTTCGGTTTTGAATTAGAGACGCTCAAAATGTTTAATT